TATATGTGTATATTAATTCCATATATTGTATGGAATTGACATAACACCCAATTTGCTACATCTATTTGTTCCGATGAATCGGAAATAATTCTTCTCTTAGGATTCTAATTCCTTTCCCCTTACTAATAAGGAAGAGGAAACCCCACCGGTTTTTATTTAACGCCCGAACCAGGATATGAAATAAGTCGATAAAGCATAAATCGCCTTTCTAAAATTAGAAACCAGGCGGTAAATGTCCAATATGTGACTCGCCCGAGGCAAGATCTTATTATTACATAGTCTTTCGTTAGACAACCACTATCTCTCTATCATTTCTCATAGAAAGTGCGTATACACTTAACAAAACGACTTCTTCTTTGAAGAGTAAAGAGGGAAAGAAATCAAAAAAAAAGGTCCGGTCTTCCTCAGTATCCATCTATAAACATAGTAAGAGCCCATTCCATTGATTGAAATAGAAAATTTCGGAAGAATTTTAGGTTGGAATTAATTTCCAATCATCTGAATCCCTTTCTTTTCGAAATACAAACACGGGAATCGCTGAAATATCTCTTTGATTGAAAGAGTATGATTCATATCCTAGATTACTCCATTGGAGTCCAATGGGATTCGAAATGCAGATTCTTTTGAATAGTTCAAAATGCGTTGCAGAACGATCTATAAAACAATTGATACGGTTTGATTCCTCAACTCAATTAGTAGTACTTCTAGAGCCCACTTCTTCCCCACACTACGAGTGAAAGGGAAAATGTAAAGACTACCATTAAAGCAGCCCAAGCGAGACTTACTATATCCATGTGAATTATGTCCCCTATCTCTATAAATACGAAGGAATTATTCCATTATTCTTCACTAATAATAGTGGAATCAATGGCGCAGAGTCAAAAAGGGATTCTGACCTAACACTATTGAGAATCCAATAAATCGATTATGATTTCGAATCGGGAAAGATTAAACACAAGCAAAATACGTAGTAACATCCTAAAGGAATGGGAACATGTAGGAATAAGAATAATAAGCCCTATTCTTTTTTTGTTTTGGTGACCTTCGTAAGTAAAAACAGAAGGGGAGAAATCACTATCTATTACAGACCTCTATTTCCCAATCCGTACCCCCCTCTTCCCGATTATCGCTCTGAAAGAGGGGGCTTGACTAGGGGTTGCCGAAAAGAAATTCTTTCTTTTTGACCCTTTTTCTAGAAAAGTCAATTATCCATCCAATCTAATATGGATACCTGAGCACTCAGAGATTCGCGCGAGTCCGTCGTATATAAAGCAACTTCCACCCCTTTCCAAAACTCGTAATTGAATTTCCTATCAGGCTCTACAATTTGATTCAAGATACAGTCATTAGACACTCCCTTAGTAATAGAAGGGAATCGTGAAGTCTTGATAACCCCTCTACCAGTAGATTAGAATATTTCCTTGAATCCTAGATGCGAACGAGGATTCACAATCTTTTCTTTTAGAAAACCCTCAGACCACATGTTTAGAATCAAACAAAGTATCAACAGTCGGTTTCCTCGGCTTCTACCGGGGAAGAATTCTGCGAGTTATATCAGCAAAACAGAAGAGATTTCGAGTTTTTTGTTGATCAGGCGACACCCAGATTTGAACTGGGGAAAAAGGATTTGCAGTCCCCCGCCTTACCACTCGGCCATGCCGCCAAAATGATACAAAATAGATGCAAATTTTCCCGGATTACTGAATTTTTATTGTACTTGCACTCCTGTTTTCCTTAATCCTTGTCCTAAAAGAAACACCCCCTTTTGATTGCATTTGATCCATCCCTTCGATTGATTGTATAGTATTTGAAACTACACAATGCTAAAAACATTCTCTCGCTTTTCTATTGAGAAATCAAATGGGTATTTTCAGCCGACAAATTGGAACCATTAACTATTGACTGCTTACTTCGAATTCATGAATGATTCTCGGATTTGAATCTCAAATTGTGTTTTCCTAATGACATAAGAAAATACAAATTGAGACAGAACTAATCAGTATTGATTTTTTCAATCAAAAAATCCTTCTCAATTGCAATTATAACAAAACATATGAGTATATGTAAACCCCAGAACATAAATTGTTACACAGATATCTATTATTTAGATATGTTGTCGATAGGGAATTATCCTAAAATTATCCTACTTCATTTTTGTATTGAATAGAAATTCTCTTTTGATAGAGCACGACCCGGGCTGTCCCGAATAGAACCGGCAATAAAAGAGAAGTCGGATATTATAGCGATCTGCATACGTGTTTAATAAATGCAACCCTTCTTATACACTTCAAATCGTATTCTACTCAAAAATCAGTAAGGTACAAATATCTCTCTTCTCTGCGAATCTGAACAACGAAATCCCAACATAAAGTCGGTTAAGTGCTAAAAAAATGGATTCTATCTGGTTTTTTTGTCTTTGTCTTTATTTCCCACGAATCTTTTTATTTTTCTCAAATTCGAATCGAATATGTAATATCATAATAATGGTATAATTTGAATCATTTTTTTTGTTTTGCTATTCTATACAAAACCCTATGGCCTTAATAAGTCTAAGTGACAGAATTCTGTTTGTAGGCTTGTTTTATCAATTCCTTTCCATTTGGATCTGTTGCAACTTCCAATTTAAGTAGAAAATTCTCTTTATTCCTCCGTTCATACATTTCATTCCAAATATAGAGTTGAGTCAAATTTCATGTGATTCAGTAAACAGAATAGAAATTCCATCAGTGCTAGATCGTCGATCTAATTCGATGAAGAATGTACTTAATAATATAATGGGATTTTTTGATAAATGGGAAATTCAAAATGCTCGGGGATGCAAATGAGGAAATGTCTACAATACCTGGATTTAATCAGATCCAATTTGAAGGATTTTGTAGGTTCATTGATCAGGGTTTGACAGAAGAACTTTATAAGTTTCCAAAAATTGAAGATACAGATCATGAAATCGAATTTCATTTATTTATGAAAAGATATCAATTGCTAGAACCGTTGATAACGGAAAGAAATGCTGTGTATGAATCACTCACATATTCTTCTCCATTCTTTGTATCCGCGGGATTAATTTGGAAAACCAGGAGGGAGATGAAAGAACAAACTATTTTCATTGGAAGCATTCCTCTAATGAATTCCCTAGGAACTTCTATAGTAAATGGAATATATAGAATTGTGATCAATCAAATACTGCAAAGCCCCGGTATTTATTACCGGTCAGAATTGGACCCTAACGGAATTTCGGTCTATATCGGCACCATAATATCAGATTGGGGAGGAAGATCAGAATTAGAAATTGATGGACAGGCAAAGATATGGGCTCGCGTGAGTAGGAAACAAAAAATCTCTATTCTAGTTCTATCATCAGCTATGGGTTCGAATCTAAGAGAAATTCTAGACAATGTTTATTATCCTGAAATTTTTTTGTCTTTTCTGAATGATCAGGAGAGAAAAAAAATTGGATCAAAAGAAAATGCCATTTTGGAGTTTTATCAACAATTTGCTTGCGTAGGCGGGGATCCGATATTTTCTGAATCCTTATGTGAGGAATTACAAAATAACTTCTTTCAACAAAGATGTGAATTAGGAAGGATTGGTCGACGAAATATGAACCGAAAACTGAACCTTGATATACCCCAGAACAATACATTTTTGTTACCACGAGACATATTGGCCGCCGCTGATTATTTGATTGGACTGAAATTTGGAATGGGTACACTTGACGATATGAATCATTTGAAAAATAAGCGCATTCGTTCTGTAGCGGATCTTTTACAAGAGCAATTCGGATTGTCTCTGGTTCATTTAGAAAATGTGGTTCAAGAAACTATACGTAAAGCAATTGAACGTAAACGGATACCGACTCCTCAGAATTTGGTACCTTCAGGTACATTACCATTAACAATCATTTATGAATCTTTTTTTGGTTTACACCCCTTATCTCAAGTTTTAGATCAAACTAATCCATTGACACAAATAGTTCATGGGAGAAAATTAAGTTATTTAGGTCCTGGAGGATTAACAGGGCAAACTGCTGGTTTTCCGATACGAGATATCCATCCTAGTCACTATGGTCGTATTTGCCCAATTGATACATCTGAGGGAGTCAATGTTGGACTTATTGGATCCTTAGCAATTCATGCGAGGATGGATCATTGGGGATCTCTAGAAAGCCCGTTTTATGCAATTTCGGAGAGATCAACAGGGTTACGACTGCTTTATTTATCACCAGGTACAGAGGAATACTATATATTAGCGGCAGAAAAGACTTTGGCGTTGAATCAGGATAGTCCGGAAGAACAGGTTGTTCCAGCTCGATACTGTCAAGAATTCCTGACTATTGCATGGGAACAGGTTCATCTTCGAAGTATTTTTCCCTTCCAATATTTTTCTATTGGAGCCTCCCTCATTCCTTTTATTGAACATAGTGATGCGAATAGGGCTTTAATGAGTTCTAATATGCAACGTCAGGCAGTTCCGCTTTCTCGGTCCGAGAAATGCATTGTTGGAACTGGGTTGGAACGACAAGCAGCTCTAGATTCAGGGGCTCTTGCTATAGCCAAACGTGGGGGAAAGATCATTTATATAGATACTGACAAGATCCTTTTCTCAGGGAATGGAGGTACTCTAAGGATTCCATTAGTTATGTATCAACGTTCCAATAAAAATACTTGGATGCATCAAAAACCCCAGGTTCGGCGGGGTAAATGCATTAAAAAGGGACAAATTTTAGCAGATGGTGCTGCTACGGTTGATGGCGAACTTGCTTTGGGGAAAAACGTATTAGTAGCTTATATGCCATGGGAAGGTTACAATTCTGAAGATGCAGTACTCATTAGTGAGCGTTTGGTATATGAAGATATTTATACTTCTTTTCACATACGGAAATATGAGATTCCGATTTATGGGACAAGCGAAGGCCCTGAAAGGATCACTAACAAAATACCACATTTGGAAGCCCATTTACTTCGCAATTTAGACAAAAATGGAATTGTGGTGTTGGGATC